TATCTTTCCCGTATGCCTAACTTGTCTTCTGTTTCTGTGAAGTCAAGCTAAGTGCAACGCGTTATAGTGATTGATGTGCCTACTTACTCTATCTATAGCCCTTTCTTTTGCTTTGAAATGATCAACCTTGATCTCCGCCACAAGAAAAGAAGAATAAACAAAACCGTTATGATTAAGTGGAAAAGTTGTATCTGAGAGATCAAATGATTTATTTCGACGGTTGCATGACCGTTCATTTCTGTCAGTTCAGCTCTCTACCGGTTGACCAAAAGTCTGATCTAGCTTTGTGCCAGGGCGAGGTAAGGATAGGATCCATGCGTAGGAGAACTTGTTTCAGGATTTCGGTATCCTTCTAGCCCAGCTCCGTTCTGAAATTCCATTATCCTGGCTCTACGACTTTTTTCACTCTTTCTTTGAATTGAAGTCACTGTAATCAAAAGGCACACCACGAAGGCGTATTGAAGAACCAGACCTATAGGGTCACGAGAAGATCTCTCACTAAGCTACCAATCGGGGGTCTATTTTTCACTCTCTGCTATTATTCGAAGTTTTCTCGCTAACAGATACTATGTTTATGAACATAATAAGGAAGAGGTTCTTATTAAGTAGGGGGAAGAATACGGGAAGCTGGTCCTATCGAAAGCCGAAGGTACGGGTCCTGTAGGTCAGCTGTTTCAGCATAGGTCGGCGGATCAAGTAGTTCCAGTTGTGGACCACCAAAGCAGCGTATTGAAGATCCAGACAGAGAAGCAGCGCCCAAAGAAGAGTGTGGTGATAAGTATGGTGATAAATGGGGTGCTGGTCACAAATGCCCCAAGACCATTCCTCCGTACGTCTTCCCTTAGGCTCCTATGGGCGGCAGCCAGGTAGAATTAATATAGCAGTGCTTGGATCCACGGCTTCGTAGGCAATATGAGATAAAGCTGACTAAGAGAAAGAAGTAAGCGTATCTTGCAGCTGTTTTCATTCCTAGGTCTTGAACCTATTAAGTAGAAGATCAAAATATGAATACACCAAGACTTCAATCCAAGAAAAGGGGACGAATGAAGGTACGAACAGAGAAGTCCAGGCGGAAAGCATGGTCTAGGGCTAGCCTGACCTGAATAGCTATGTGCCAGAGCATCCCGCAACCGAAAAAAGGCAGTGGGCACTTTGGCCATCCATCAACTGAGGACAGTGGTTAGAGAGAGTCAGGGAGTTATTGGTAAGGGCACTTACTTCTAGGGGAAGGGTCAAGGCAGAGGCAGAGGCAGCAGGTCTAATTCCAGACTAAACTAAGAATAGTTTGCTCGATAAAAGGATAAGACATGGCTATCGCTTCGACTGCTTCTCCGGAGGAAAAGATGCCTCCCATAAGATGTGCCTAGAGATAACAATCATTTATGAATCTCGTATAAGTGATCAACTACTTGATTGCCTCCGAAAAGGTGGACAATCAGGAGGAAATGCATTATCTCCCTTACTTACTATGCAAGAGGGACAGCATAAGTATGCCCTTTTGAAAACGGGACTATTTCAATTCAACAGTCCTGAGGGTTAAGGTCAGATGAATTATCACGAGCGAGGAGAGAGAAAGTGCTCTATTGATTTGATAGGTAGAGGCGGTAGGGAATAAAACTAGACTCACTCTACTCTCTCGAGAGGATTGACTTGCGATCATATTGAGAGTTATCTTTCAGCCGGTTTTTGAATCCATTTGAACTGACATATAGAGGTCCTGCTTCTCCAAGCTACTTCGCTTCCTATTGATAGTTTAGTTGGAGTGCCAAGCCCGTAGAGAAAAAGTTATGATCCGTGTCAGTCCAGATGAAAAACCTGCAATTGCTGGAGCCGGGGCCTCGTAAGTTCTATTCCAGTGGTGTAAGCGGGTGAGCAAGCAAGTGAAAGAAAAAGCAAATTCCACTACTGTAGACTCGGCAAGGGACAGAGGGTAGGCTACTATTGACTTTTTTTTAAGGAATGGCTCTGGTACTTAGGAGTGATTGGGTTGTCCCTTCACTCAGAAGATAGGGTTGTTTCTTGCTTTGGTTGAATCAACCCTTCACTCGGGGGAGCGGACATGGGGTTCTTAGAAAAGCACTAGCCACGGACCAAGGAGCAGTGTGAATCGAACAATGCATGAAAATGAATGATTGGCTAGATTATTTGGTGTTTCTATAGCATCCTGCACCCGCCCCTTTTGCCAATCTAGTAAATTGGACCTCGGATCTGATAATGGCTAGTTGATACATACGGATCGACCCTCACTTCCTTCAATTCAAGCTAGGGCTAAGGGTTATTGGAATAAGGATTCCGGCTGGTTAGGTTAAGGGAATATCTAGGTCTGCCTTACCAAAGCAAGGTGGAAAGCGGGTAAGGAAGCAGGTAAGTACTGGTTTTCGATAGCTAATACGACTGGGGGATGAGACCTTAACGACAACCAAAGAAGTGCGTGTATTTCCCGATCTTTTAAGCCCTCCGACTACTTATTTAGGATAGATAGGGCCTTGCTTGCTTACTAGCTTTCTACTTGGCAGGGACAGGGGTTCGTGGTAGACTTACTTGTCTATGCAGGCGTGAAACAATCTTCCTTTCCTCTGGACTTTATCATCATTATATACTTGCTCTACCACTTGAATTAGATCTTCATCTTCATTCCTTTCACCGGAGGTAGCACTAGTCAAAGAGGGAGACTCTGTTCAAAGCGGTATGGTTCTTGTTTTTTGAAAAACGTTAGCTTATCGCTAATCGCTTATACCCTACCCGTCCGTCCTGATAGTGAGCTCCTTTCAAAGTTGCAAACACAATCCCTAGCGTAAGTCGCAATCAACTTGATGCACTTTGTCGGACTAATGAGTATAGGACCTAATTAGAGGTGGTTGGCGCCTATATACCACTTCAAACGCTCTTTCTTTGGTTTCCGAATGATAAGTGGTATTGTACCACTATTCTGCCCATGGTAACCAATGTTCCCATTCCTTTGGAATATCGCTTGTAAAGCATCCCAGGTAGTTCTCTAAGTCCTGAGGATCCTAACCAATGAGCTGTGCTTCAAATGGGGAAGGGAAGGAGTAAGTCAAGATAGGAATAAGGCACGGCTTTTTTTCCCATCAACTAAAGAGAAAGGCTTCCCTTACCGCCGATAACTTGATTTCCAGTTTTCCAAGGTCCCTTAGTCCACGGATTAGCAAAGCGGGCCGATGAGATGAATTGGTTTCGGGCCGGGGGAAGCTGCGGGAAGAGTTTCAGAACTAGGCTCGTTTAGACCTGTCCATAAGGCTAGGAAGAAAGCGGGAGCACAAAAGAGGAGTGATGCCTTTACTAAGAAACTAAATAGAAATAGCGGACTTTCTTGCTTGATAAATAAAGTAAGGAAAACTTGGTAGTACCATATTTCCCTGTTCTACGATGAAAGACTTTTCTGCCTAGCTTGTGTAGGGCAAGAAGCGCCTATGGTTTAACCCATACTTAAAACTCTTGTCATTAGGCCCAAAATTCCTTGTAACGCTCTAAGAGGGTAGTGAGGCTTAGATTCCATAGAGTTCAACCTGCATTGGGCTTTAGTTAAGCTACATCCATTTTAGAATAGGATCTTTTATGTAGCCCAACTCATAGAGAGTTCTGTCACTTGGTCTGAACCTATTTCTTCTATTCCTATGATTGTTCAGTGATGGGTTTTCTCCTTTTAGGATTAGGTTTCTATCCCATATCGTGTTGTGCTAAGCTCATTTCTCTTATTAGGTCTTACCTTTTGTACTCTGTGGACGTTCTGCATACCATGCAAGTCATTCATTATCCACACATGTCATACATCTTTCATATAGGATGATCTTAGAAAGCACCTAAGTGTTGGACATTTGCATGATACAGGTAAACTATAGCCTAGAAAGAAGCAGGCGCTCTAGGTGAAAATCAAAACTACCTCGCTTTCGAAAACAAACTATTACTGCAGATCGACACCTATAATAATGGTAGAGTAAGGGGTGGCCCAAACCTAGGCTGTGACGCTTCCTGGTGAGTACACAATTAAGACTTGAAGTTCGTTCCGTTACCTTATTAACAAAGTAGACGAATCACTCTCTTTATTTATTAAATAAGTGGATTCATAGATTGAATTCACTGCGGAAAGCTCCTCGCTACACAAGTCGCGTCACCACATTCGTGAAGTCGGATCACCAAAGCAGCGGTGATGAAGGCCGACACAATTGACCGGAACTTACGTCTCACGAGGGATTTAGCAGTTCCGTGGCTGCATATTCAGTCGAGCTTATTAGATTCTTATTCAAATCAAAGGGCTGAGTCGCCCGTACCTGAGCTCGAGAAACTTTCCAACTACTGACCGAGAAAAAGAAGTTCCAGAGGCATCTTCCATTCATATCGATTTTGGTTTTTCCGCACCATATTTTGATCTGCCTCTTCTTCGATCCGGAATTCCCAGCAAATCCCTGACTCCTCGAATACAATGGGATTTCACACCTGGCAAATCTTTTACTCTACCTCCTCTTATTAAGACCTTAGAATGTTCCTGCGAATTATGACCTTCGCCTGGAATGTGAGCAAATATATCATGTTTATTGCTCAACTGTACTTTGGCTATCTTACGTAGAGCTGAATTAGGTTTTTTCGGTGTTCTCGTTGAAACACGCGGGCATACTCCTTCCTTCTGGGGACATTGATCCAAAGCTCGAGTACGGTCCGTGCGCCTTTTTTCTTCTCTACCATGACGAATCAATTGATTTAATGTAGGCATCGCTATTTCCTTTGTCCTTCCCCCCTATTTTAGCCCTATCACTAGTGATTACTCCCGATCCGAAGCACCCCTTTTCCATTCATAGAGAGATCCAATCGTCAAAATCAATAAAAAGGCCATCATGGACCAAGATCCAAAGGGATCAATCTTGTTGGGAGGTACTGCCCAAGGAAAGGAAAAGGTGACTTCCGGATCAGGAATAATAAATAAAATTGAAACAAGATAAAATCGTATATCAAAACGACTTCTGGCATCACCGGAAGGATCGAAA